CTAGAACAAAAGGTAAAGACTTCATTTTAATAATGAAGTCTGGAGTCGTGTCATATAAGTGGACATTCCTTTCTTATCATTTCATTCAATGAGCATCTTGTATTTCATAGAAATTTGGACTAATATAGTCCTTACGTAGGGGCCAGCCTATCCAACTTTCAGGCATTAAGATACGTTTGAGACGTGGATGATTATCATAAGAGATTCCCAACATGTCATAAGATTCGCGTTCTTGAAAATCAGCACTTTTCCAAATCCAGAAAACAGATGGGATTTGCGGATCATTCCTTGGCACAAATACTTTGATACATACCTCTTCTGGTTTATTTATACTATATTGTATTCTTGTAAGATGATACACACTAGCTAAAAATCCACCTGGTGCTACATCATAGGCGCACTGAGAGCGTAAATAATTGTAACCATATGCATATGAAATGACAGCAATGGAGTCCCAATCCTCAGCCTTTATTTGTAAAGTTTCTATTCCTCGATAATCGAAGCCTAAAGATCTATGAACTAGATCATGTTTGACTAGCCAATCCGATAAATGATCCTGCTGCACTGTCTTGATCTCTCCCATATTTGTATAAGTATTTGGAAAAATTGACTTGCTCTTTCTTATTCTGTACAAAATAACCCTACAAATTAGTAAATTCGCAGGAAGATAATGAACCTCTGGATCTAAAAAATGTTTCAGAATCAATTTCTGAAGTAAATTGTAATTGATAAAGCAATCCTTGAGTATAATTCCCAGTATGAGTACTGCCTTGAACATCCAACTTGTGATTGATAGTAAAACATCGATTTTTTTTTAGAGATCGAGTTCTATCTTCCATTATTTCTCGAGATATCTTTTTACGAAGTTTTGTTATAGCATCTAGAACTGCCTCTGGTTTGGGCGGGCAACCCGGCAAATAAACATCTACAGGAATTAGCTTATCGACTCCCCGAACCGTACTATAAGAATCAGTACTGAACATCCCTCCTGTAATAGTACAAGCTCCCATAGCAATGACGTATTTTTGTTCCGGCATTTGCTCATATAATCGCACTAAAGAAGGAGCCATTTTCATTGTTATGGTGCCTGCTGTTAAAATGAGGTCTGCTTGCCTAGGACTTGATCGTGGTACCAAACCATAACGATCAAAGTCAAATCGTGAACCTATTAATGAAGCAAATTCAATAAAACAACAACTGGTACCATATAGAAGGGGCCATAAACTCGAGAGTCTTGACCAATTTGAAAGATCATTTGATGTGGTTGAAATAACTGAATTGGAGCTTTTTTGGTCAAGTAACGAAAACTCAATCAAATTCATAACCGTCTTAATAGAATCCTCTCCTTCCTTTTTGTTTTTTTCGGAATATTTCGTTAAGACCATTCCAATGCTCCTTTTCGCCATGCATAAACTGAACCAACAATTAGGATAATCACGAAAACGAGAGCTTCAAGAAATACAGATACACCTAATACATCGAAGCTCATTGCCCATGGATAAAGAAAGACTGTTTCAACATCAAAAACCACAAACACAAGAGCAAACATATAATAACAGATTCGGAATTGTAACCGAGCGTCTCCCATGGGTTCTATACCCGATTCATAACTAGAAAGCTTCTCTGGTCTTTCATGAACCGGGGCGAAAACTCCTGAAATCAAAAAAGCTAAGATAGGAATAAGGGTTGATATTATTAGAAATGCCCAGAAAATATCATATTCATGAAGCAGAAACATAAACGTACTCCTTTCTATATAATTTGGAATATGCTAAATTATTTGATTTGATTCGAACTTGCTGATCCAGAAGTTCTTTTCCTAAGTGACATTCAGAATCGATTTGGATCAAATGAATGAGTTTGTTTGCTGTGCGGCATGTCTTGTTTAATGATTTATTTAATATAATCCCGATTTCCTTTTGAATTTCCATTTTATTTAAATATCTGGGAAACATAAGACTTTCTGAGACAGACAAAATTTTGTTACTTCACTTTGTCTCACTTTCTTTTCTCTATTCTTTATCAAAACAAGGTAATACTATTTTGATCTTAACTATCTTTTAGAATTATGAAAGATAAGACTCTATTTCTATATCTTTATAAAGGTATATTCTTTCTTTATCTTAGAAAGTCGATGTATTTCCATAATGTATTATCAAAAGAATACTATAGTAATGATAGATGACTATAGCAATGATATATGAATAAATTGCAATTCCAATATTGTGATGAAAAATAGAAAATAATAATCCTAAAAACTGGGAAAATTCTTTTCTTTTCTAATCCTAAATACCTAAATAAGGGAAAGAAAAATACATAGGAAAAGAAAATGTTTAGAGATCTCTAGCATATTCTATTCGCAGTATGATTTTGCTTCAAATTACATAAAAGAAAAGACTCTTTGCTTCTATATAATTTGATAGAATTACCAATTATAGAATATGTCAAAATATATCGAATATATTTGAAGATGATATTTTCTTTCTCTTGTCCTAGATTTTACGCATACTGAACTGATTAGATCCATTGAAATGATTGATTGTTTTTATTTTCTTGTACCCATATATTTCCATGAATGAACATGGATTAACGCTTTCATTTTTATTTTGATGAAAAAAAAAGCTGCTCAGTCTATAAAAAACAAGTAAGTACTCATGAGAAAATCAAAGTTCTACTGAAAAGAAAATCTTTATCAAAACATCGACAAATGGGATAGATTAGGGCTATACGGGTTCGAACCGTAGACCTTCTCGGTAAAACAGATCGAACTGAATTATTATCAAAATGATTCAAACTGTTTCAAAGACCCAACATGCATTTTTTTGCATTGGGCTCTTTCATCAACTGATGAAAAGATCAGTGAGTCCACCATATTTTTTCTTTACAGGAAAGATGAAGATCAAAAGATGGTTCCATGTACTATGATTCATTATTGCTATTATGATTCTAGGAACAATACCAAAGTGTTTCAAAGAAGAGTTAGTTTGACTTAGGTCTGCCTTCAGCTTAGATCAACCTAGGTGAAATGGAGTCTCTATCATTCCGCTGTAAGAGTCGAATATGAGACTTCATACACCCTGAAGTTCATAGGACGAAAAGAGGTTTTTTGAGTCCTTTATACTCATTATGCCTAGCATTGAATAGACTGGGTATTAACCTTATCAACTAGCAAATCAATGACGGTTCTATCGGATTTAGTATCATACACCAGAATCAGACCGAACCAACTATTTGTCATGCTATTGTTCTCCTATTTTTTCGAATATATGGAGTAAGACATTGATTTTCCAATAAGATTCATCATGTTCATTGCATAATAAGCTTCTTTGAAAAGCATTGGCGCACGTGTAAACGAGGTGCTCTACCAACTGAGCTATAGCCCTTGTCAGAAATATTTTAACATATGAAAAATATATTGTCAAGATAGATATTCCCTAATTCCACATGAAAAATCTCTGATCTGTTTGTTTATTGTTAAGAAACTGACATTGCTTAGAAAGAGAATTCTATCTATAATTATAGACATGATCAATTTTTCTTTAGGGTTTCGAATGACCTACTTAACTCAGTGGTTTAGAGTATTGCTTTCATACGGCAGGAGTCATTGGTTCAAATCCAATAGTAGGTAGAACTTATTAGATAGCAAAGTCAATCCAATTATATCTACGCAATTTTCGATTCATCGTCTTTTTTCCTTGTATTCAAGGGGATTGCCTTCAATTAGAAGAATCAAAAAGTGTATAAATAAAGAACTTCAAAAAAAATGATTTGAATTATTTGGATGTATTAACTAGTAAGGAATCACATTGACAGCCTCGACTCGTGTTCTAGCTCGTCTGAGAGCTAGATTCGCTTCAATCACTTGTCTCTTACCCTCAGCTTGACTCAAGTTAGCTTCAGCTATTTCAAGAGCTTTTTGCGCTTCTTGCGGATCAATGTCAGTACAAATCTCTGCATCATTTCCTAAAATGGTGATTTCATTATTCCCTATTCTAGCAAAACCACCCATTAGAGCCACTGTTAACCATTGGTCGTTGAGGCGTATTCTCAAAAGACCTATATCAACAGCTGTGGCAATAGGGGCATGGTTTGGTAATACACCAATCTGGCCACTATTAGTAGATAAAATAATTTCTTTCACTTCGGAATCCAAAATAATTCGATTAGGAGTCAGCACACAAAGATTTAAGGTCATTTCTTCAAATTACTCTCTGCTTCTAAATTAATAGCTTTCGCGGTAGCTTCATCGATGTTACCCACCAAATAAAAAGCTTGTTCGGGCAAACGATCTAATTCTCCGGAAAGAATCAGTTGAAATCCCCTAATAGTTTCTGCAAGATCAACATATTTTCCTGGAGAACCAGTAAATATTTCTGCCACGAAGAAGGGCTGTGATAAGAAACGCTCAATCTTTCGTGCTCTTGCTACAGTTAAACGATCCTCTTCCGATAATTCATCTAATCCAAGAACCGCTATAATATCTTGAAGTTCCTTGTAACGTTGTGAAGTTTGCTTAACTCTTTGCGCAGTTTCATAATGTTCTTTGCCAACAATATTAGGTTGTAACATAGTGGATGTTGAATCTAAAGGGCTTACTGCTGGATAAATCCCTTTGGCAGCTAATGGTCTTGATAGTACGGTAGTAGCATCTAAATGTGCAAATGTTGTAGCAGGAGCGGGGTCGGTCAAATCATCCGCAGGTACGTAAACTGCTTGGATTGAAGTTATAGCCCCCTTTTTAGTAGAAGTAATTCTTTCTTGCAAAGAACCCATTTCTGTACTCAGAGTAGGTTGATAACCCACTGCGGAAGGCATTCTCCCTAATAAAGCGGATACTTCTGATCCTGCTTGGACGAAACGAAAAATATTGTCAATGAATAGAAGCACATCTTGTTTATTAACATCCCGGAAATATTCTGCCATAGTTAGGGCAGTTAAACCAACTCTCATACGAGCTCCCGGCGGTTCATTCATTTGACCATAGACTAGAGCTACTTTAG